ATAAAAATAACGAAAGCAATAGTAAATATAGAGAGTCGAAATTGAATTATCTCATTCGGAAGGACCTCATTTCATAATTATCAATGACTGTTTATGTCTCTAGCACGACCACGTGATGAAATGTGGAGGGAAGTGGGTTAAATGGCCGATACTACGGGAAGGATTCCTCTTTGGATAATAGGTACTGTAGCTGGTATTCTTGTGATCGGGTTAGTAGGTATTTTCTTTTATGGTTCATATTCTGGATTGGGATCATCGCTATAGTACTTGGATGGAGCGAGGGATAGATCTGAAAGTATAAGAACTAAATGGGACCTTCCTTCCCCCTCGACTTAGACAAACAAAGAAGGGGGAGGTCCCATTAAATTTATTAATAATTAAATTATCTTATCATTTTTTTCGTATAAGTATAAATGAGAAAAGAACCCCCTTCTATTTTTTTTTTGAAAAAAAAAAGATAAATAAAGATTTGGGCATTCAGAACATCGATTCCTCAATAGTACTTATTCGTAAACTGTTAGAAACAAAAGAATCCTTTGATTTATTGAATGACACAATAGACTCTATCTTTTTCTAACTCAAATCAAATGCAAGAAGTTCCATTTGTTCAAAAAATTGTATTCTCACAGTTTGTCCACTACTATAAATTTGAATTATACGCTTAATAATACTAAGAAAGACATAAATAATCATTCTAAAATCGAAAATAAAAGGTTAAATCTAAATAACGACAAAATAAAAAGTCTGCCTAGGTCTTTGACTAAAGAAATCAAGACTCGTTCTTATTTTGACACACGACAAGGCATTTTACGCATACTTTAACTTGTCGTGTGTGGAAGACCCGTAAGGGAGGGAATCCCCCCTAGAATCATTTGTTCCTTTCATTTTTTTAGGTATAGTCTCCGCTTAGTCTAGTATCCAGTCGAATTTGATTTTCGAATACCAAACTTTTGATCCACTCTATGACATTGAAATAGGATATCTGATAATAGTCATATCATTCCAATTTCAATTGTAAAAAGTGAAAAGTCAACTCGTTTTATTCGCAATAGTTATATTATAACTAATAATGTAGTAACAAGTAATTCCAGACTTATTGTAAATGTGTAATAAAGAATATAAACAAACCTTCTCAGAATTTTTTTATTGATTGTCAAAAAACTGTTTATTCTTGTTATGAGCTTGATATTCATAAATTCACGAATCTAGAAATTCATTTCGGACAATTGAACCTTCTCGAACTGTTTCTTTTTAAGAACCAAAAAAATTTGTGCCAAAATAACAGAGGCAAAAAAGAACAAAAGACCTTGTACGCGTAATGAATCTTGAAGTACTATTTCTGCGTCTCCCTGACCAAATCCACCCACATTAGGATTACTCGTTAATGGTTGATCAAGTTTGATGGATTCACCCTCTGAAACAAGAAGCTCTGGTCCTGGGGGGAGAATATCAACCACTTCACGTCCATCCAAGTCATTCGCTATGGTTATTTCGTATCCGCCCTTTTCTTTTCGTAAAATTTTCTTTACTATACCCGCTGCTGTGGAATTATAAACTGTATTATTACTCTTACTTCCATCAGGATAAATCTGACCCCTCCCCCGGTTACCACCTACATATATTGGATATTTTAAGAAGTGAACATCTTTCGTAGTAGCAGGATCCGGGGAAAGGATGGGGAAGGTGATTTCACTATATTTTTGTCCGGGAACAGGACCTATCACAAGAATATTTTGTTTATTGGGGCGGTAGCTCTGAAAAGAAAGATTTCCGATCTTTTCTTTCATCTCTGGAGAAATACGATCGGGCGGGGCTAATTCAAATCCCTCAGGTAAAATAAGAACAGCCCCCACATTTAACCCCCCCCTCTTGCCATTAGCAAGAACTTGTTTTAATTGCATATCATAAGGAATTCGAACAACTGCTTCAAATACAGTATCAGGAAGGACCGTTTGTGGAACCTCAATATCCACAGGCTTGTTAGCTAAATGGCAATTGGCACATACGATACGCCCAGTCGCTTCTCGTGGATTTTCATAACCTTGCTGCGCAAAAATAGGATATGCATTTGAACTGGAGGGCCGAGTCATTATATATATCATGAGCGATACGGAAATGGATCGAGTAATCTGTTTTTTTATCCAAGAAAAAGTATTTATAGTTTGCATGGTCCAATCATTCATCCCGAAAATTTCTACAATAAATTGGGTAGGTTGCTAGTATAGTTTCCTATCCGCGATTCTGCTATTTACTTTAACTGAAACTTAAAACTAAATTGAATGAAATACGAAAGAAGATTACTGGAATATAGAAAAAACTACCCGCCTCGGCGGGGTAAAAATGGAAAGATAAAGGTTGATTTTGAATGATTTGCTTATGTTTATGGCCAAAAAAAGCCACATTAGAAATCAAAATTGGATTGATATCTATATATCTTTTTTCTTTTCAGTCATTCATTGAATGATAAATCACTACAAGTGATGGGGATACGCGATTTAAATAGTGAAAAATCCAATATTTCAAAATTGTATCTAGAATGACTGGAAAGGTGGAAACAAGCCCCGATATAATTTGCTCATTATGAGCAAATCCAAAATCTTTGTAGATAGAGCCAATTGTTAGTTCCCAACCGTGGGGCGAATGAAATCCGATACATAAATCCGTTAATAACAAAATAAAAAAAGCTTTTATTGTGTCACTTAAGTTATAGAGGAATTCTTGAACCCAAGAATTAAGAAGAATAAGTTCTTTATTTCCCACAATATAATAACAGCTTAGAATAAGCAAACATATTATATTTGTCGAGAATTGTAAAATCATATGAATACAATCCTCATTGTACATCTTGATCAATTGAATCGTTTCGTTGTGGATTCCTATACGAAGCTTTTGTAGATGTGTTTCCGGGTATTCTTTTACCATCTCATCCAACAAGTGTAGCTCTTCCAATTCGATTAATTTTTCTAGAAAACTATTTTCTTGAATATGATTCAAAAAAGGTTCCGATTGCTTAATATTACACCAATTAGTAACCCAGGATTCCAGACTTTTTTGAAATGATAGCACGATCCACCAGGGCAAAAAGACTATAGATACAAGATATAGAAAAGCAATAAATACTTTATTTTTTTCCAGTTTTTTCATCTAGAAATTTTTTATGAACTCGTCGCATTCGTTGACTCTATGCCATCTAATAGTTCTATCAAACATGAAGGCTATTACAAGTATCCAACTCATGCATTTTTTTTTTAGTTATTAGTCCTTGAATCTTTAAAGAATACAAAAAAAGAATTGAGTCATTTTAATGTCATGATGAAAAGTAAAAAAGAGAGTCCAAACAAAACAGAATTTTTTTTATATCGTATCTAACCTATCAATTCCAAATACTGGGTCAAAAAAAAAGAATCAATTTTGATATATATGAGATTCTTTTGTTGTTAATGCTTTGTTACGGAATTGAGCGTATTGCCCTGCAAAGACCCCTTCTTTGTATTTACCTTTTTAGTAGATTTTTTTTACTACGAGGTAAGAAAGTCGTATTTTTTATTTTAAAAAGCTTCAATTGGTACACGCAAGAAATAGGCTAATTCAGCAGCTTTTTGTTCAATTTCTCGTGGAGTCAAATTTTCATCAGTACGAGTCAAAGGAATGGCCCCCCGGCCTCTTATTTCCAGATAAAGGACACGACGAGTATAAATACCCTCTTTAAGTTCTATTCTAATAGACTGAATATCTTTTATAAGAAATCGGAGGCAGATGCGACGATTTTTTCCAGGAAATCCCCAACGAAAAATAGATACTATTCCTTCTTTTTTATCGAAAAAATCATAACCACTCCCCACATTCAACGAAATTGTACACCACAAATAGGAGCTAATAAAGAGCCCTGCGATTCCATAGAAAGACATCACGATCCCTTGTGGAAAAAAAAGAATTTGCTGGGGGGGAAATAAAGATATAAAATTCCTACCAAGATAGCTAGAAATTCCAACCAATACGAATCCTAATGAACCTAACAAAAGGATAAAGGCCCAGACGAAATTACTTATTTTTCGAGATCCTGTTATAGATTCTATCCATATACGTTCTGATCGCCAATTCATAATCGATCTGATTCCATTTAATTTAAATTAAAAGAATACCCCAAAGTAATTGGACGTTCCTTACTTTGATCTGTTTCCGGCGTAACTCTCATCAACTAGTACTATATCGGATGTGAAGCTTTCCTTTTATTTCTATCTGTTTTTAAGTTTCAAATTAAGTCATCGAATGAGTTATAAAAACTCTACCCCCTCTGCCATGTTTCCACATGCATAAGGGCTCTTTCAGTTATGTTCGTAAAAAATAACATAGTATACCATTCTTCTAAATCGATATATGTGTTATGATTGAAACCTAAGTTTTCATTTAAAAATCCTATCAGGACTTAAACAATCTTGTTTTTTTGAACATGAAGAAATAAAGAAGCCATTGCAATTGCCGGAAATACTAGGCCTACTAAAGGAACAAGAATAGAGGGAAAGTTAATAGTTGTCATAAAATGGGTACCTCGATCTACTATATTATACTTGTTTGTTATATTTTTTTATTGTTATTATGTTATTATATTAATTAATTAGAATTCGAATTAATTCATTCTTCTATCTATTCGATAGAAGTGAGTATAGTATAAAAAAGGGCAAAGAATGTAGAACTCAAAAAATTAGCTTTCTACATATAGCTATAAAAAAAGAATAATCTAATTTTTTCTCTTTTCTTCTTTCTTTTACTTCGACTAATTTAATAAAAAAACTTCGGGTTTTTTATAAATTCAATTTCCAAAGGATTCATTGGAATCTGATCCCCTAGGTATTTTGAATAAGGATTTCCAGAAAAAAATATCGAAAGATACAAAAATTTTTTAATTCGATTTATTTCTATTTATTCTAATTATATATATATACATATGTAAGAAAGTAACATGCAATTTGTTTTAGTTGACTCATTTCATAGAAGGAAAA